ATGAAAACACGATGATTCTACTCCACAAATCATAAAGATATTGGAACGCTTTACTTCGCCTTTGGAACATGATCAGGAATAGTAGGAGCCAGATTAAGAACTCTCATCCGATTAGAATTAGGTCAACCAGGAACACTCTTAGGAAGAGATCAAATCTATAATACAATCGTTACTGCCCACGCTTTTGTTATAATCTTTTTTATAGTTATACCAATAATAATCGGAGGTTTCGGAAACTGATTAGTTCCACTAATAATCAGAGCGCCAGACATAGCTTTTCCACGAATAAATAATATAAGATTTTGACTGTTACCCCCATCACTAACTCTACTTTTATCAAGTTCTTTCACAAATATAGGAGCTGGAACAGGCTGAACGGTTTATCCTCCCCTATCTGGAAACTTAGCTCATGCTGGACCATCAGTAGACTTGACAATCTTCTCCCTTCATCTAGCGGGTATCTCCTCAATTTTAGGAGCCATCAATTTTATAGCAACAATTATTAATATAAAACCAAAAACAATAAAAATAGAACAAATCCCCTTATTTGTTTGATCAATTTTCATTACAGTAATTTTACTACTTTTATCCTTACCAGTTCTTGCAGGAGCCATCACTATACTTTTAACAGACCGAAACTTTAATACATCATTTTTTGATCCAGCAGGAGGAGGAGATCCAATTTTATATCAACACCTATTTTGATTTTTTGGTCACCCTGAAGTCTACATTCTCATTCTACCCGGTTTTGGAATAATCTCCCACATCATTATATTCTACGCTGGAAAAAAAGAACCATTAGGATCTCTAGGTATAATTTACGCAATAATAGCTATTGGGTTTTTAGGTTTTATTGTTTGAGCACATCATATATTTACAGGTGGAATAGATGTTGATACACGAGCTTACTTTACAGCTGCCACAATAGTTATTGCCATCCCAACAGGAATCAAAATTTTTAGATGAATAGCTACAGTAGCCGGATCACCATTATCTTTCGATACTCCATCTTTATGAGCGCTAGGATTTGTATTTTTATTCACCGTAGGAGGAATAACAGGAGTTATTTTAGCACATTCATCTATTGATATAGTTCTTCATGATACATATTATGTAGTAGCACATTTTCATTATGTATTATCCATAGGAGCAGTCTTTGCTATTATCGGAGGATTAACGCACTGAATTCCAATCTTATTTAATATTTCAATAAATCCCAAATGATTAAAAATTCACTTCTCAACTATATTTCTAGGAGTTAATCTAACATTCTTTCCACAACATTTCTTAGGCTTAAACGGTACACGACGATACTCAGATTATCCCGATAGATTCTCATTCTGAAACATTATTTCATCCTTAGGATCTATATTATCATTGATTTCAACAATAATATTTATCTTCATTCTATGAGAAGGATTAACTTCAAACCGATCAATCATTCAAACACAAAGAACAACAACTTCAATAGAATGATTAAACCAAACCCCAACCCCTAATCATACATTTAATCAAACAATTTTACTTATTAAAATAAATTAATGCCAACATGAATATCAATTTCTTTTCAAGACAGAAACTCCCCACTTATAGAACACTTATCATTCTTCCATGATCATACAATAATTATCGTAGCAGCAATTACTACAATAATCGCATACTTACTTATCTCCTCAACCATAAGAAAATCATTTAGTCGAATTGAAAGAGAAAGACAAGAAATAGAATTATTTTGAACCTCGCTCCCAGTAGGAATATTAATCTTCATCGCCATACCATCTTTAAAAATCCTCTATATAGCAGATGAACTAATAGATCCATCTCTAACTTTAAAAACAATAGGACATCAATGATTCTGAAGATATGAATATTCTGAATTTAGAACAGTAAATTTTGATTCATACATACAATCAGATTTAATTCCACGATTAATTGAGACAAACAATCACATTATTTTACCAAATAAGACACCAATTCGAATAGTAGTTTCATCTTCAGATGTAATTCACTCCTGAACTATCCCCTCATTAGGTATTAAAGCAGACGCCGTACCAGGACGACTAAATCAATTATTTATTCTAATAAACCGAATTGGCATTTTAACAGGACAATGTAGAGAAATTTGCGGATCAAATCATAGCTTTATACCCATTACAATCTCAAGAATTCCAGCAGAATACTTCATCGAAAGAATTATAAAAATATCTTTTAGTGGCTGAATAAAGCATTGGCCTCTTAAGCCAAACCATGATAAAATCCTAAAAGAAAAGTATTAGTAAAAAAATTACATTTTACTGTCAGTGAAAAATTACAATAGTATACTTTTATCCCTCAAACCTCACCTATAAATTGAATTATAATCTCAATTTCACTATTTTTCTTATGTAATAGAATCATAATCCTAACAAAGAAATCTAACAATATAATAAAAAAAACAATTAAAAAAATTCAAAATAAAAATATAACATGAAAATGATAACAAATTTATTCTCAATGTTTGATCCATCAAGTTCTATTATAAATCTAAACTGATTTCCAATTATAATAGCTATTATAATAATTCCAAAACTTTATTTAAAAAATTACAAAATAAATTTAATAATAAATATTTTTAAAAAAAAAATAAAAAGTGAAATTTCCTCTATAATAGGAAACTCAAAAAAAAATAGTTCGTTAATAATAATGTTTTCAATCTTCATTTCAATTTTCAGACTAAACATAATATCATTATTTCCATTTAATTTCACCATTGCCTCACAAATTTCAATTACACTCACCTCAGCTATAGCCCTCTGAATAAGATTTCTAATCTTAGGTTGAATAAAAAACACAAAAATAATAATAGCCCACCTATTACCTTTAGGGACACCCACACTATTAATACCAATTATAGTTCTAATCGAATTAATTAGACAAATAATTCGACCTATTACTCTTTCAGTTCGATTAACATCAATCATGGTAGCAGGTCATCTTCTTATAAGACTCCTAGGATCATTCAGTTTAAGTTCGATAAAAATATCAATTATCAACTCCCCTATAATTATAGCATTAACATTTATAGAACTATGCGTAGCAGCCATTCAAGCATTTGTATTCATAACACTCCTAACATTATACTCCACAGAAATTAACTAATGAAAAAAATCCATCCATTCCACCTAGTTTCTGAAAGACCTTGGCCTATCATAGCATCAATCTCAGCAATAGGAATAATACATTCAATTGTAATTTTCTCTCAATATAAAACTATTTATCCACTTATAATCTGCCTTATATCCACATTATTATCTTCAATTCAATGATGACGAGATGTATTCCGAGAATCAACTTTTGAAGGAAACCACGCCAGACGAGTGATCATAGGAATTAAAATAGGTGTAATTTTATTTATTGTATCAGAAATCCTATTTTTCTTTTCATTTTTTTGAGCTTTTTTTCAAAGAAGAATTTCACCCACTCAAGAACTTGGCATAGTTTGACCACCAATAGGAATTAAACTATTTAACCCAATAAACATCCCATTACTAAATACAATCATTTTATTATCTTCAGGAGTGTCAGTGACTTGAGCACACCACTCAATTAGTAAAAAAAAATTAAAGAAGAGAAAAAAAGGTCTTTACTTTACAGTATTATTGGGAATATACTTCACAATTTTACAAGGAATAGAATACTGACAAGCCCCATTTTCTATATGAGATTCAGTTTGTGGATCAACATTCTTTGTAGCTACAGGATTTCACGGACTTCATGTGATTATTGGGTCAGCATTTTTAATTGTAAGAGCCTCCCAATTAACAAACATAAAATTTTCACCAAACCATATAGTAAGATTTGAGGCAGCAGCCTGATACTGACATTTTGTAGATGTCGTTTGACTATTCCTATACCTATCAATTTATTGATGAGGTAACTTCCTCTTTAGTATAAATAGTACATTTATTTTTCATATAAAAAGAAAAGAAGAGGAAAAACAGATTTAATTAACTTCCAATTAATAACAAGCCCAAAGCTCTGTTTATAAAAACATATATAAATAAAAAAAATATAAAAAGAAGAAATCAATCCAACAAAAACATAGACCATTTTATATGAAAAATATTCAACAGTAACTATTTCATCGCCAATAACCACAAAAAAATTGTAAAAACCCCTAGGACCAATAAATTCAGTCCATATTAAATCTAAAGAACTAACCGATCCCCAGAAATTAATAATCCTAGTAATAGGTCAACCAAAAAATCAAGACAAAAAAAATATATCAGAGAACAACATTTTTAAAAAACCAGAAAAAAAAATAAAAGAAAAAAACAAATAAAAGATTCTACCCAAAAAAATTACTAATAAACCCAAAACCTTTAAAAAAGAAGTTAAAATAAAAAAAGAATCAATAAAAAGAAAAGATCTAAAAAAAAATCCACAAAATATAGACCAAGAACCAAGTAAATACATAAAAAAAATAGAAAAAACTTCTCTATTTATAAAAAGAGAAGAAGATAAAAAAGAAAAATAACATAATCCAAAAATAAATAAACGAATTCTATAAACTAAAGATAACAAACAAGAAAAAAAGAAAATAAACAAACACATAAAACCTCAATCTATACCAAAAGAAGATTCTAAAATAAAATCTTTAGAATAAAATCCAGAAAGAAAAGGAAAACCACATAATCTTAATGAAGAAAATACAAATATTATACAAAAAAAAGGAGTTAAAGAAAGATAACCACCCTTATGACGTAAATCTTGACCTCCTTGAGAAAAAAAAATAAAACCTCCACATCTCAAAAATAAAAGAGCTTTAAAAAGAGCATGACAAATCATATGAAAAAATCCTAAAACCCACTCCCCAAAAGAAATTGAAAATATTATTATACCCAACTGTCTAAGAGTAGACATCGCTACCACTTTTTTCATATCTATCTCAAAAAAAGCCAAAAGACCTCTAAATAATATAGTAATTAAGGATATAAAACAAAAAAATGAACTAGAAAGAAAAAAAGACAAAGAATAATAAAATCGAATTAAAAGATAAACCCCAGCAGTAACTAAAGTAGATGAATGAACTAAAGATGACACAGGAGTAGGGGCAGCTATAGCAGCTGGTAATCAAGAAGAAAAAGGAATCTGAGCTCTCCTGGTAGAAGCAGATAAAAAAATAAAAAATCCCAAAAAAAAAGAACCCTCAAAGAAAAAAGAAGATACTCCTCAACCAGTTATTAAAAAAAATGTAAAGAAAGAAATTATTATAGATAAATCACCCAACCGATTAGTAAAGACAGTCAATAAACCAGAACGAAGAGAAGAAAAATTACTGTAATAAATTACCAACAAAAAAGAAACTAAACCTAATCCATCTCAGCCAATCATAAGTCTAAAAATATTCGGTCTAAAAACCAAAAAAAGTATAGAAATTACAAACAAAAGAAGAATTCAAACATATCGATAAACAGAAAAATCACCAGATATATAAAAAACTCTATAAACAAAAACTACACTAGAAATTAATAATACAAATGAAGAAAATCTACAAGAAATTCAATCAAAAACAAATATTAAATCAAAAGAATAAACCCCTATAAAAAGAAACTTAAAACTAAAAATTAATCCACCAGTCAAAAAATATAAAAATATAAAAAATAACAATAGATGAAAAAATAAAAGAAAAAAAGAAATTAAATAATTTAACAAAGATCAAAAAATCAAATTAAAAAACAAAAGAAAATTTCTCAACACCTCCTATCCGAACATAATAAACCAACAAACAAATACCAAACCCAGCTCCACAAACTATTGTAATAAAAAAACATAAAAGAAGTCTTAATCTATTAATTCCCAAAAAAGTAAAATAAAACAAAAAAAAATACAAAGACAACATCATCATCTCAATACTCAACAACAATAAAATATAATGAAAACGAAAAAAAACAAAAGAAAAAACTCCAACTAAAAACAAAAAAAAAAACAAAGAACCTCCCCAATATCCCATAAAAAGATAAAATTAATTGAGTTGCATTCAATAAAAGCTAAAGCTTTATCTAATCACTATAAGAATTATAACGATAATAGCAATCATACTAACTAACATTCTTTTATTTATACTAAATAATCTTAAAAAAAACAATGAAGATAAAATAGAAAGAAGATCTAACTTTGAATGGGGATTTCAATCTCAAACAGAAAAAAATACAAAAATATCCAGACAATTTTTTATAATCGCTATCCTTTTCCTAATTTTTGATGTTGAAATTGCATTTATTATCCCAATTCCTCTAACAGAAAATATAATAAACTTAACCAACTGAAATATTATGATTATTTTAACAATTCTATTATTAGGAACAAAAATAGAATGAAAAACTGGATTAATTGAATGAACAAAATAATGTATCAAAATTACTTAATTTCTTCAAAATTACACTTTTAAACAAGCTCAAAATACAAAGACTCAATAGTTTATAAAAAATAATGATTTTGTAATTCATAGAAAGTAAAAGTCTAATATTCAATAAACCTAAGAATTTACAATTCTTTATTCAACAGAACTTAATGAACATTTGAAAGAAGCTAAAAGCGTTTTACTGTTGATAAAAAGAAGATCATTTATCCTTTCAATTTATCAGTTAAGCTAAAAAGCATCTCTAAATTCTAAATTTAGTGTAAAGTTACTTTTAACTGATAAATAAAAACTTACTTTAACCCTTACTTTTACAAATTTTAAATTCATTTTTCTATAAAGAGAGAGGTTTGCTGTTCCATTTTAAAAAAAATTAAATGGGAAATTCTCTTAATTAATGTTTATTTCCCCTTTTTTTTTTAGTTTTAAAAAAGGGGTTATATTATAAAATAATTTGTAATTATATTTATTTTTATGTAATCAACATCTTATTAATTTCAATAGTTATATCATTAACACTATATATTCTTTTGATTTTATATAAATTATAAATAGAATTTAAAATATGAATTTTCATTTCATATAAGGCCAAAAGGCCCTTAAATTGAATAACATAGTTTAGTAATAATTAAAATATAAAATAAATAAAAATTAACTTGAAAATTAAAATAATATTTGATTTAAGTTTATATAAACTTCCTTCATTTTGAATTATTTAAATAAAATAAAATTAAAAATATTCTAAAGAATTTATAGTTATTAATATAAATAACCTGTTGATTATAAATCATATATATATATACATATTATACATGCATATAAACACACATATTAATTATAATCATACATTTATATACACAAGTAAAAATAAAATATACACATAATTAAAAGATAATTAAAAATAATTACTTAACATCTTCCTTCAAAATCACAATTTGACATTCAATAAACTAATTAAGTCATCTAAAAGAATGACAAAAGAGCTGCTAACTCTTTAATAGTTAAACTACATTCTTTAAAAAAATAGAAATAAAATAAAAATAGGAAGAGAATGACAAAATAAAATTAAATGCTCCTTAATTAAAAGAGATTCAAAAGAAAATGTAAACTTAGAAAATCCATGAAAAGTAGAAACAAATAAATGAAAGGAACAAATAGTTCCAACAAATATAATAACTAAAAATAAAATCAATCTATAAATTCAATATAAAGAAATCCCAAATAAAAGCATCAACTCAGAAAAGAAATTCAATGAAGGAGGAGCAGAAATATTAGAGCACAATAACAAAAAAAATCAAACTCTTAAACCAACAAGTAAAATATTATTACCTTTAACAATAATTAAACTACGTGAATAAATACGCTCATAAAAACAATTTAAAGAAAAAAACAATCCAGAAGATCTCAACCCATGAGCCAACAACATAAATAAAACACCATAAAAAGACAAATAAGAAAAAGTAAATAATCCAGATAAAACCATTCCCATATGGGAAATTGACATAAAAGCCACTAATTTCTTTAGATCAACTTGACGAAAACAAATTAAAGAAGCTATTAAACCCCCTCACAACCCTAAAGAAAAAAAATAAAAAGATAAACTTAAACAATTAAAATAAACAAAAGGTAAAAAGATAATTAATCCATAAGCTCCCAACTTCAAGAGTAAGCCAGCTAAAATTATAGACCCAGAAACAGGAGCCTCAACATGAGCTTTAGGCAATCATAAATGAAAAAAAAAAGAGGGAAGTTTAACTAAAAATATAAAAATAGAAATAAAAACAAATAAAAAATCAAAACTAGAATAATATATAAAATATGAAGAAAAAAATACAACAGATTTTAAATCATAAAACAACAAACAAATAAAGACCAAAAAAGGAAGAGAAAAAAAAAGAGTATATACTAATATATAAAATCCAGCTTGCAAACGTTCAAATCTAAATCCTCAACCACAAATCATAAAAAAAATAGGAATAATTGAAAATTCAAAAAAAATATAAAACATTAAAATATTAGAAGAAAAAAAAATAAGAACCAAAGATATAAACATCAAAGATAAGTTAAAAGAAAAACCTGATCCACTCTTTAACTCCAATGAAAAAGATAAATTTCTTAAAACCATAAAAGATAAAATTAAAATAGTCAAAACCATTAAAGATCAAGAAATAATTTCAAAATAAAAAAATATAAAATCATAAGAATAACCACTTAATAAAAAAAATAAAAAACAAAAAGATAAAATAAAAAAAAAATCTAAAATACAATTTTCAAAACACAAAAAAAAGAAAAGAGGGAGGATAAAAAAAAATCCCATTCAACTAAAGTTTTAAAAACAAAAAAGAATTCGAAATTCCAACCTTTTTAGTTTAACAGTTTTACTTTAGATTTACAATCAAAAAAAGCTTTAGCACTGTTAAATAATACTTTTATCCATAATTTTTATTATAACATCCTTTATAATAATTTCTTCTAGATATCCAATAACTCTCATTACAAGAATTATTATAGCAACAATTACAGGAAACTTAGAAATAATCTTAAACAATAATATAGTATGAGTTTCAATAATCGTCATTATACTATTTGTGGGAGGATTAATGATCATTTATATTTTCATTTTATCAATGAATTCAAATCAAAGAATTAATATAAAAAGAAAACTAAAAATAACAATTTCACTAACACTATTAATTTTAATATTTTCAAAAAATCAAACAAAACCGAAAATTAACACAGGATCCTTAATCTTTTCAATAAATTGAGAAATAATAATTATTATTATAATAATTATTATTATAAGAATAATTATAATATCAAAATTAATTTTTCATCCCTCGACACCTTCAAAAAGAATAAAATAATGAAAAAAAAACACTCAAGAATCTCCCCTATTACAAAAATTGTAAAAAATAGAATCTTAAATCTTCCAACACCCTCAAATATTAGTTATATGTGAAACTTCGGATCCTTACTAGGAATTAATTTGATAATTCAAATCGTCAGAGGAATCCTACTATCAATGCACTACGCACCAGAAACCTCAATAGCATTTGAATCAACAATTCACATTACACGAGACATCAACTCAGGTTGATTTATACGAATAATACATATAAATGGAGCCTCTTTATTCTTCATTCTAATCTACAGACACATCAGACGTGGATTATTATTCTCATCATTTAAAAAAAAAGAAACATGAATTTCCGGTGTATTTATCATTCTAATATTAATAGGAACAGCTTTTATAGGATATGTTTTACCATGAGGACAAATATCATTTTGAGGTGCAACAGTAATTACTAATCTTCTATCAGCCATTCCATTCTTTGGAACAGAAATCGTTCAATGAATCTGAGGAGGATTCTCAGTCAGAAATGCAACCCTAAATCGATTCTTCTCAATTCATTTTTTATTACCTTTCATTCTAAGAGCTCTAATTCTTATTCACATTATAACCCTACATGAAAGAGGATCATCAAACCCTACAGGAACATTAAGAGATAATGACAAATTAATATTCCATCCATTTTTCTCATGAAAAGACTTGACCCCACCAATTTTTCTGATTTATTTATTAACAATAATAATTTTATTAGAGCCTAATTTAATAGGAGATCCAGAAAATTATAATCCAGCAAACCCAATAATAACACCAATTCATATTCAACCAGAATGATATTTCTTATTTGCATACGCCATTCTTCGATCCATTCCAAACAAACTAGGAGGAGTAATTGCCTTAATTATAAGAATTTTAATTATTTTCTTAAATACAATAACAAAAATTAAATGATCTTCTTGTAAATTCAACCCAATAAAGAAAACAGTATTCTGAGTTATTGCTTCATCATTTATAATCTTGACCTGAGGAGGAGCAAAACAAATTGAAAGCCCATTTGAAGAAATCAGAAAAATAACCAGTATAATATACTTTTACTTTATAATAATCATTTACTTTCTCAAAAAACTTATCTTGAAAATAAGTTAAAGATAAATCTAGAAAGTTATAGATAAACAAGAAACACCTTCCGGTAATTCTACTTTGTTACGACTTATCTAAATTTTAGAGTGACGGGCGATATGAACATTCAACATAACTAAATCAAAATAAAATTATATTTTAAAATTACAAACAAATCCAAAAGAAAAATAAAATTAAAAAACATCTCAAAAGTGGCTAACTCAATCTAAATTATAAATCGCACCTTGACTTGAATTAAATAAAAAAATTAAAAAGATAAAATAACAAAAAATCATCAAAACAGAGATATACGAATTAAAAAATAAAGAAAAATTAAACGAGGATTATCGATTAAAAAGCAAGCCCCTCTGAAAAGTAATTGAACCGCCAAAAACTTTGGGTTTAAAGAAAATCTTTTAATACCCCTAGAAAAAATAAGAGGGTATCTAATCCCCGTTTTAAAAAAACTTAAAAGAAAAAGCAAAATAAAAAGAAATCAAAAAAAATTTCACCTTTATTTAAAATTATAAATAAAATAAACTATCCTTTTTAAAAACCTTAAGAATCTAATCGTATAACCGCAACTGCTGGCACGCCATCTGATAGAAATAAACTAAAACAAAAATAAATCAAAATAAAACCCTGCCTTAAAAAAAATACACATAAGTAATCCTTTTAAATAAGAAAAATACTAAAAATAATTAAATCAAAAGTAAATAATCCTAAAGCACCCAAAGCAATTATTCTAAATAAACTATCTTTTGATTAAAAAAAACAAAAACAAACAAAAAAACAAAAACATCCTAAAACAAAAGGTAAAATCTTCTTTCAACAAAATATTATAAGCAAGTCAAAACGCAAACGAGGATAAGAACCACGAACCAAGACAAAAAAAAAACAAAATAAAAAAACCTTCAAAAAATAAAAATTAAAACCGAAAATAAAAGAAGTCAAAAGACAAAGAAAAACAATAAAAGAATATTCACAAACAAAAATTAAAGCAAAAAATCCACCAGAATACTCAGTATTAAACCCAGAAACAAGCTCAGATTCACCCTCAGAAAAATCAAAAGGAGAACGACCAGTCTCAGCTAAACATGAAATAAATCAAGAAATAAACATAGGAAAACTAATAAAAAAAAAATAAACCCCACCCATAGAATAAAATAAATCAAAAAATCTAAAAGAAAAATATAAAAAAAGATAACTAATAAAAATGAAAATCATAGAAACCTCATAAGAAACAGCCTGAGAAGAAGAACGAAAAGACCCCAAAAAAGAATAAAAAGAACCAGAACTTCAACCTCTTAATAAAAGAAAATAAACAGAAAATCTAGAAACACAAAAGAAAAATAAAACACCCCAAAAAAAAGAAAAATAAGAAAAATAAGAAAAATACAAAACCCAAATTAAAAATCTCAAAAAAACTCCCAAAACAGGGGATAAAAAATAAAATGAAAACAAATAAGAAATTATAAAAAAAAACCCTTGACCAAAAAGCTTAACAAAATCGCCAAAAGGTTGCAACAAACCAAACATAAAAACTTTATTAGGACCAGGACGAAGATGTATATACCCTAAAGACTTTACCTCAAATAAAGTAAAAAAAGCAACAGAAAGAAGAATAAAAACTAAAATAATCAAATAATTAAAAATCAACATTGAAGGTAAAAACTTAAAAGAGACTTAAACTCTTCGCATAATCTGCCACATCAATCAAAAAGAAAAATAAATGGTCCTCTCGTACTAAAATAAAATAAAAATTTAAAGATAAAATCCAGTCTGGCTCACGCCGACTTGAACTCAGTTCATGTGTTTATTTATTTAAAAGTCGAACAGACTTCCTAATTTACTTTCTGCATCAAAAAGGTAAAACAAACCAACATCGAGGTCGCAAAAAAATTTATCTATATGAACTATCCAAACTTATTACGCTGTTAACCCTTGGGTATTTAGACAAAAAGCAAAACAAAAGATCAAAAAACAATATAATATAAATATAAATACAAAATTACCCCAATTAAAAATAAAGAAAGAAAAAATTTAATAAAAAAACTCACAAAAACTTTCTAAAAATGAAAATCCAAGGGTCTTTTAGTCTTTTAAAGTTCCTTAAAAAGTTCTCAAATAAAAAACAAATTCAAATAAAATAAAATAAAAAAGAAAAGTTAAAACCCCATTCATACAAGTTTTCAATAAAAAAACAAATGATTTCGCTACCTTAGCATAGTCAAAATACCATGGCTGTTTAAATTCACCGAGCAGGGAATACTGAAAAAAAATTCAGAATTGATTTTGTTAAACATTTAACTTTACAAATTACCAATTAAAATAAAAAAAATAAAAGTAAAACAACAAAAAATAAAAATAAAAAAAAATCTACTAATAAAAAAATCATATAAAAATTTTATAAAAAAGAATTCAAAAAAATCAAAGAGAAAAATAAAATTTTTTAATTAAAACACAAAAAAAGAACTATTAACAATAGTTAAAATAAAAAATTATCTAAAATAATGAAAGAGCTAAAACCCTAAAAAATAAAAAAACCAGATAGAAAAAAACGAAAGCATATAACAACAATTGAAAAATAAAAATAATTCAACATAAAAAATAAATTCCAATAGTTCAAATAAAATTCGGGAGAACAAAAAAATAAAAAAAATCTTTTTTCCCTAATACAAAAGGTATTAATTACATAAATTACAAATCTTTTAAGAAAAATTACCAAATAAACCTTTGTAATCAAAATACAACGTGACAATACACCAAAGGTAAACATAAAATATATATCTTGATACGATATAAAAGGTATTAACCTTATGTTTTTACTTTTTCCGAAAAAAAAAAGGAAAAAGAAAAACAAAAAAAAATATAAGATAAGCTATAAAAGCTAACGGGCTCATACCTCGCTGAAAGTTAACCTTCTTATAAATTATAATATGAACAACCTTAATCATTGCCCCAATTGGGGCAATTACCATAAAAAACTGAATCTTAATTTGAGTATTTTTAGAATTAAGCTCCTTTAGATTTATCGTTTTATCAAAAAATAAAAGAACAAGAGAGAGAATCTTAAAGTATTTTCTCATTCAAACTCTAAGATCCATTTTAATTCTAGCGTCTATTATTATAAAAATACCATTTCCTACTACAAAAAGTATAAATTGATTTTTATATTCACCCATTTTATTAATCATCAGTCTTTCACTAAAAAGAGGATTGGCACCACTTCACATCTGGATACCAAATGTTAGAAAAGGCCTAGAATGGAAAAGATTATGAATATTTTTAACTATTCAGAAATTTGCTCCAATTATGCTTATACTAAGAATAATTAATATCTTATTAATTTCTATTATTATTCTACTTTGTTCAATTATTGGAACAATAAGACAAATATCAACTTTAGAACTAAAAATCTTATTAACTTATTCTTCAATTTCTCATTCAAGTTGAATTATTTTGGGAGGGATAATAAAAATAGAAATTTTTATACTATATATAATTATCTACTCAACAATTTTATATCAAATTATTTTAACTTTATCAAAAAAATCTACAAAATCTATTATTCAAATAAAAAGAAGAAAAACAAGAGTAATTCTATTTATATCTCTAGGGGGACTACCTCCTCTTTTAGGATTTTTCCCAAAATGAGTTTCTGTATTAACTATTATATCAGAAAATAATATAAAAATAGTATGTTTATTTATTTTATTAATAGCCTGTCTAAACATCTACATTTACACGCGAATCTTATTTTCAAGAATTCTAAAAGAAAAAGAAAAATCAAAAAACTTTTCAAATTCTAAAGAAAAACCTTTTTCAATATTTTTAACAAACTCAATAGCAATCCCAATTTTAATTATATTCTCAACTTAAAGTCTTAGGTTAAAAAAACTTTCATCCTTCAAAGTTGAAGATATTAGACTTTATAACCTTTAAATTTGCAATTTAAAATTCTAAAAACTAAAAATCTA